TTGGGCAAATCCAAAGAGGGTTTTCCTGTACGTTCATCAGAAAATATTTCTAGATCCCAATAGACCCAATGCCAGATAGCTGCCAAAAAGCATAAGCCAGAAAACACAATATGCGCCCCAGCTACACCTTCGTAACTCCAAATCCCCGGATTCGTTACAGTTCCTCCTGTGATACTCCAACCCCCCCATGAATTGGTTATTCCTAAACGAGTCATGAAGGGTATAACGAACATACCCTGTCTCCACATTGGATCAAGAATAGGGTCAGAAGGATCAAAAACTGCTAATTCATACAGAGCCATCGAGCCCGCCCAACCAGCAACCAGAGCTGTATGCATTATATGAACGGAAAGCAACCGGCCGGGATCATTCAATACAACGGTATGAACACGATACCAAGGCAAACCCATGGAAAATACCCCTTTATCGAAGAAAAATAGACACTACGTAACTTTATTGCATTGGAAAAAATTATACTATGATTATCCTATAGACTTCCCCTGTTCAGGGGATTTTTTCCTAACAAGGGTTAGGTTAATATTGATTCTATATTCTATTCGTAATAATGGAAGAATTCTGTTCGTAAGAACAAAGAGAAACAGATTTATTCTATATTCGATAAGTACCAATATGCAATGGTGGATTGATACCATTTTCTATGAGAAAATTTGTCCATCCTTCATTTATCATTAGAAGGATCTATTCGTAAAAAATTTCCTTTATTTATTTTGTCTTTCTTTCTAAATTTTTCTAATCTATGGATAAAATAAATATGATAAAGCCAATATTATAAAGACAAGAAAAATAAAGACAATAAAACCATATTGTTACGTTTCCACATCAAAGTGAAATATAGTATTTAGTTCTTTTTTCTTTCAATCCATGCCTATTGGTGTTCCAAAAGTACCTTTCCGAAGTCCTGGAGAGGAAGATGCATCTTGGGTTGACGTATAGTGCGACTTGTCAGATATCTTGGGTCATATGGGATTTCCCCATTCTCTCCCCCGACCGAGATATCCTCTGTTTCGCCCAAGAAAGAGAAATTGAATTATCGAAAAATTGGAGCGTGAAATGCAATTAAATGCATTATTTGGGGGAATTCATAGAATTATATCAATTAGAATAATTTATGGTTGGCTTTGGCTGGACGAAAAAAATGAAGTATCCAGGCTCCGTTTAAAAAAAACCCAATTGGTAATATATCTATGATTACTATGTGTATCATAAATGATTATTTGTAAAGTCATAACAAAAAGAAATGGTGATGGGAAGATTTGTCCTATATGTGCAAATCAAAATCGGGCGAATCTTTACCCGGAGTAGAGCATAAACCTAAAAAGATGAAAGAGACCCATTCAGGAACAAGAAAATACCATCGTAATTGGGATTGAATTTCGATGAAAGAATACATCAATGAGAAGTTAATTCGATAAGTTTATTTACCCTTTTTTTATATTATCAAAGAAGAAATCAAAATTCATCTTTATTGAAAAATCGAAGAAAAAGCCCTTTCATTAAAAAATTAGAAAAACCCGAAAAAGAAAGAGGACTGGAATCTATACATTGATTCTTTTCTTCGCAATTTTTTTGAACCGTATGCATCAAAAGGTGCATGTACGGTTCCTAAGGAATACAATTTTACCCTACTCAACCGACTTTATCGAGAAAGATTACTTTTTTTAGGCCAAGAGGTTGATAGCGAGATCTCGAATCAACTTATTGGTCTTATGGTATATCTCAGTATCGAGGATGAGACTAAAGATCTGTATTTGTTTATAAACTCCCCTGGTGGATGGATAATACCCGGAATAGCCATTTATGATACTATGCAATTTGTACGACCAGAGGTCCATACAATATGCATGGGATTGGCCGCGTCAATGGGATCTTTTATTCTGGTTGGAGGAGAAATTACCAAACGTCTAGCATTCCCTCACGCTTGGCGCCAATGAAGTTTTTTTATTTGAGAGAAAAAAGAAAACTATGCCTTCGCCATATGAATATTAAGTAATAATAGCATGGCACTTCGAATTCGATATGAAAAATTTTGTATTTTTTTTTCAAAAGATTTGATTATGTATCGAGAGAGTAGTATGAGATAAAAGATATTTCCGACTTTCTCTTATCTATCGGAAGTCCAATTCAGCGTCACAAACTTGTTTGTTTTTACACTAACGGGCTCTTAACAATATTTAAGTTATAAAAAAAAAGAGTGCGAAAAAACCAAATTTTTTTGATTGGCTCAAAAAGAAACTTTGGGATTGCTGAATCAAAGACAAAAAAAATCCATTTTAAAATAGAAAGCAACGGAGCCATCATAGTATTTTTGAACTCCTCCGAAAAAAAAAGAAGGGTGGCATTTTGATCATTTACCCATCTGGGGCTAATAGATTCTATTTTTTATCTTTCTTGAATGGAAAAGTTAGGGGTCAATTTGATTATAGAGCCGTATGCAATGCATAAAAGATAATGCCCGTACGGTTGTTCAATTCTATCCTTTTTCCTATTATTCTTTATCTTTCTTTTCTGTTTCTTTCATCACACCAGATAGAGAAACCTTCTATTATCAGGGTAATGATGCATCAACCTGCTAGTTCTTTTTATGAGGCACAAACGGGAGAATTTATCCTGGAAGCGGAAGAACTGCTGAAACTACGCGAAACCATCACAAGGGTTTATGTACAAAGGACGCGTAAACCTTTATGGGTTGTATCTGAAGACATGGAAAGAGACGTTTTTATGTCAGCAACAGAAGCCCAAACTTATGGAATTGTTGATCTTGTAGCAGTTGAATGAAAAAGTGGATTTTGTGCAAATCTGTGATTTGATATTTTATCTCCGAGTTTACTATATAAATAAATAAAAAATCCGGTTAGGATCAATCTAAACCAGCCCATTATATATATGACTCAACATGCCAACTATTAAACAACTTATTAGAAATACAAGACAGCCCATTCGAAATGTCACGAAATCCCCCGCTCTTCGGGGATGTCCTCAGCGTCGAGGAACATGTACTAGGGTGTATGTGCGACTCGTTTAGATCATGAGCTGACAGGAAAAAGCAAGAAAACTGCTTCCAGTATGACTGATCAGTACTAATGAATAGGATAGAATGGAAGAAGGAACTCCATCCACTATCTAAAAATAAGCAAATCTATCCTTCTATTGTGTATAAAGTTTATGGTTTCCGTTGGTGCAAATTCAATCACCTGAATTTAAGATGAGAAACAATTCTCCATTGGTAGCAACTGATTATCCATTAAGCGGAAAAATCTTATTAAAATTAAAAAAAAAGAAGTTCTCGCTCAGTCAAGAACGGACTACGAGGGTCAGCTACCCAGCTAACTTTCCTAATTAAATACCGTTACTGTATAGGCGGGTCTCATTGTGAAAGACCTGTTACTGGATAATTCGTAGGTAGAGCCAAAGAGTGTGGTGTGAACTATACAAGTTACCAATAACATTGATGAAATATTAAATGAAGTAAGGGCTCCGGTGTATAGAGAAGACCTCACCGTTTAAGAAGTAACCATAGAAACGAGGAAACCCACAATTTCTTTCATATTTCCCAGTAAAATACCCCAAAAAAGAAAAAATCGTGGTCGGGAAGGTTATAGTAGCCAAAGCCATTGGAATTTGTATTTTATACATTGGAAAAATCCGTTTGGTTATTAGTTATTAATAGGCCAGGACGGGAAAAATAATAACTGAAAGAAAAAAATCAATTAGTTATTTGTCAAAATTTTATTTATTCAATGACTAGAGTTAAACGCGGATATATAGCCCGGAAACGTAGAACAAAAATTCGTTTATTTGCATCAAGTTTTCGAGGATCTCACTCAAGACTTACTCGAACTATTACTCAACAGAAAATAAGAGCTTTGGTTTCGGCTCATCGGGATAGAGATAAGCAAAAGAGAAATTTTCGTCGTTTGTGGATCACTCGAATAAACGCAGTAATTCGAGAAAAGGGAGTATCTTATAGTTATAGTAAATTAATACATGATCTATATAAGAGGCAGTTGCTTCTTAATCGTAAAATACTGGCCCAAATAGCTATATCAAATAGGAATTGTCTTTATATGATTTCCAACGAAATCAGAGAAAAAGTAGATTGGAAAGAATACACCGAAATAATTTAAATGGGGTTCCCCGGAGAATGAACTCCGGGAGGGTGGAGTTGAAGTCAAAATTACTATGAGAAATGCGCTAAAGTAGTCAAAATGAATGAACACGTTCAATAAAAAAATCTTTTTTTTTCCGATTCGTTTTTTTTTTACGACACAATAATCTGGATTCTAAGATTTGTCAAATAAAACACCAATCCATGTTTGAGTTCAAATTGGAATTCTGATTGAAGTGAACAAAAAATAAGCCTATTTATTTCTGGTTCTAAGACCAGTAGTTCTAGTGGTCGACTCGATTCTTTCAAATTGTTTCTCATTATTGAGAAAAGGTAACAAAGATAAAATACGAGCTTGTTTTATAGCAATAGTAATTAATCGTTGTTGTTTCAAGGTCAATCTATTTACTCGTCTAGATAATATTTTTCCCTGTTCACTAATAAATCGACTAATTAAACTCATGTTTCTATAATCAATTCGATCCCCCGATTGAATCGGGGGCAAACGCCTACGAAAAGATCGCTTGGATTTAAGAAAAGGTCGCTTGGATTTATCCATGGTTTGTTTGTTTAGTTTATTTCTTATCCCGAAATATTTCTTAATTGTAATTTTAACTCCAAATAGGATTCTTTTTATTTAAATGCAATATCTTCTATTTATATTTCAATGTGTTCTATATAATGTCATTTTTCTCCTTTCAAGGATAAGACATACTCGGTTCAATCTATTTCTTTATTTCCCCATGAATCATATGTTTGTAACAATAGGGACAGAATTTTCTCAATTCTAATCGATTGGGCGTATTGTGCCGGTTCTTTTGAGTAATATATCTGGAAATACCCGTTGATACCTTCTTAACACCGTTTTGTATACAACTGGTACATTCCAAAATTACCGTTACCCGCGCATCTTTTCTCTTGGCCATGAACCTCCTTTGGATTTTTGATTTACTCAACTCTTCTATTTTGATTCGAAATGAAGAAAAAGAAAGGAAGGAAAAAATAAAAGTTATTAACTTGAAATCCAACTCTAAAAGATCAAAATCAATTAAATCAAAGCAAAGCCATAAAAGCCATAGTAAATAATAAGCAAGACAATGAGAATGAGTTCGAAATTCTATTTAACTCCGAAGGGCAGTTAAAGATCTTGTATTCTTGCCCTAGACCCCGATTTTCCTACTCTACCCCCACGTCTCTATTTTTAATTCGAATTTGAACCTGAGTCTCGCAGACGTTGAATCCATTTTTATTCTTTCTCTTTCGTCCCTTATTCTAAATTCTAAAAATTAGAAAAAAAAAAAGGGAAAAAAGAGAAAAGAGGGAGGGGGGATTAGTCACAGATATTTGATTCTATTTCTAATCTTCTTCATTCCTTCCGGTGTCAATAGCTAGAATGAAAAAAAGGGGAATGTCAACGCATCGGGGAAAAAACGATTAATCTCTATCAATATACCTGCTAAAGCCCCGAACCATAACGTACTTAGTACTGGGGCCACGGAGAGATATGTTTTTAGATCTCGCATTGAAAAACCTCCTTTTTTATTGTAATACATAAAGATAATGCATATATGATTAGATGCATATGTAGTTAAGGGCCGTTTAGAGTTGTACACGGAATCCCTAATTCCAATTGAAATGTACAACGATCCATAAGATTTCCTTTTCTTATTATTATATGTAAAAATATGTTAAATGAGGCCAAAAAAGACGAAATGGACAGAAAAGCTGTGTGTCTCAATGCAGGAAATAGGGATGTGGAAAACAAGAAAGGAATTCTCTACAATTATACTGTAGAACAATTTGAAGGGATGTGGCGCAGCTTGGTAGCGCGTTTGTTTTGGGTACAAAATGTCACGGGTTCAAATCCTGTCATCCCTACCTATTACTGCCCCGTTGAGCAGTAACGAGGAATCAGCTGAGATCGATTCAAATTGCGTTGCGCGGAAGTTCATTTTTATGAAACTATAGAATATATAGATATAAAATGAAAATGGATTAGTTTAAAAAAATCTTTTCTTTACATCCTTTTCTATTCTGATAAGAAAGCGCTCTTAGTTCAGTTCGGTAGAACGTGGGTCTCCAAAACCCGATGTCGTAGGTTCAAATCCTACAGAGCGTGATTTTTTCTTCATGAATTCAATTAGACTGAAATGGATTCAGTCGCTTGCACAACAATTAGAATTTGACCTCCTGTGGATTAAAGAAAGGAGGAGGCCAATCAAAAAAAGAAATGTGAATTAATCAAAGGTCCAACTGATCGCCACGCCTGTATTGTAAATATGCAGTTACGAATAATCCAGCCAAAGTAATAGGAATTAGACCTAACACGATTCCAAATAGAAAAACTTCAATCATTTCAATTTTTTGAAAAGGAGAAAAAAAGCGGTAATATCTATACCTAAATATTAATCCGAATTGATGTGAATCTCAATGACCAAGAATTGACAATTGACATGGTAAATAACTCTAGAATACACAGAATCTCACAGAAGCATTTCCTTTCTGAATTGTTTCTTTCAAATAGAAATTTTAAATAAGTCGTATCTTGCTCAGACCAATAAATAAAGCTGAAGTTATAGTTAAAGCCACTAGTAGAAAACCGAAATAACTGGTTATAGTAAGCATGAAAGGGCTAAATGAAATATGGTATTTTTATACATATGTTTCTAAAGTATTTACCTAAGTTTCCATTTTTCTAACATAGGAAGATATACAAAAATACCAATTGAAATAATAAGTCCAATTGAAAGTTTTGGATTCATCTATCATTATAGACGGCACGAAAAAAGAGAAAGTAACAGGCATATAAAATGAAACCGATTCATCATTTCTAAGATCTAGCCATCTCGCGATTCCTATCAACCAAGTCGTCGAGAATAAACGAACTGGATCGTGTAACTTCATTTAAAAACGAAACTCTTTTTGAATTATTATTTTGAATTCCATTTTTATGGAATACTATGTTTCCTCGTTCGATATTTTAAAATAAAGCCTCTTCCTTGTAGCTAGATCCAAATTTGGATTGAGATCCAATCCAACAATTCATTACAACTATTGATTCCAATTATTTTATTCTTTTTTCACTTTCTTTCATCGAATCATATTTGTTACTGGACAATTAACAAATTCCTTAAAATAAAAAGGGGGGATTCTAACAAAAACTGCCTCTACAACCATGAAAAAGAAATTTATAGATCTCCCATCCACTTAAAATTGAATTGTGGAAATATGATAATCTCTTTCATTGTAAGAATTTTATATTAAATACAGCATCATTTTACATCAACAGATAAAGGAAAGGAAAAAGAAATTATTTAGCACTTCCTTTCGATACTGATTCAATTTGCGTTGCTGTGTCAGAAGAAGCATAGCTA